TTGAAGCTTAGGTAATACTAAGTGGAGGACCGAACCGACTGATGTTGAAAAATCAGCGGATGAACTGTGGTTAGGGGTGAAATGCCAATCGAATTCGGAGCTAGCTGGTTCTCCCCGAAATGCGTTTTGGCGCAGCGGTAAATGTTATAATTTAGGGGTAAAGCACTGTTACGTATGCGGGCTGGTAATTCGGTACCAAATCGTTGCAAACTAAGAATACTAAATGAATAGTTTACCAGTGAGACTGTGGGGGATAAGCTCCATTGTCAAGAGGGAAACAGCCCAGAGCACCAGTTAAGGCCCCAAAATAATTACTAAGTGGCAAAGGAGGTGGGAGTGCATAAACAATCAGGAGGTTTGCTTAGAAGCAGCAATCCTTTAAAGAGTGCGTAATAGCTCACTGATCGAGTAAACCTGCGCCGAAAATGTACGGGACTAAGTAATTTGCCGAAACTGTGCGATATATTAAAATATATCGGTAGGGGAGCGTTCTGTTTTAGGTTGAAGTATTAGCGTAAGCGGATATGGACGAAGCAGAAGTGAGAATGTCGGCTTGAGTAACGAAAATATAGGTGGGAATCCTATACCCCGAAAACCCAAGGTTTCCTCTGGAAGGTTCGTCCGCAGAGGGTAAGTCAGGACCTAAGGCGAGGCTGAAAAGCGTAGTCGATGGACAACGGGTTAATATTCCCGTACCATTTTTTATTGATATCAAGGGACGGAGAAGGCTAAGCTAGCCGGATATTGGTTACCGGTTTAAACGTTCGAGATGTTGAGAAGTGGAGAAAACACTTTGAGTTGAGACGTGAGTACGAGATGCTAAGGCGTCGAAGTAGTGTATGTCATACTTCCAAGAAAAGCTTGCACTGTCATAAATAAAAAATGCCTGTACCATAACCGACACAGGTGGGTAGGTAGAGTATACTAAGGGGCGCGAGATAACTCTCTCTAAGGAACTCGGCAAAATAACTCCGTAACTTCGGGAGAAGGAGTGCCTTATTTAATAAGGTTGCAATAACAAGATCCAAGCAACTGTTTACCAAAAACACAGGTCTCCGCTAAGTCGTAAGACGATGTATGGGGGCTGACGCCTGCCCAGTGCCAGAAGGTTAAAGAAGTTGGTTAGCAATAGCGAAGCTGATAACTGAAGCCCTGGTGAACGGCGGCCGTAACTATAACGGTCCTAAGGTAGCGAAATTCCTTGTCGGGTAAGTTCCGACCCGCACGAAAGGCGTAATGATTTGGATACTGTCTCGGAGAGAGGCTCGGTGAAATAGACTTGTCTGTGAAGATGCGGACTACCTGCACCTGGACAGAAAGACCCTATGAAGCTTTACTGTAACTTGAAATTGAAATTGGACTTTATTCGCGCAGCATAGGTGGGAAGCGTTGAAAATATTCTTGCGGGAATACTGGAGCTATCAGTGAGATACCACTCTTATAATGTTAGATTTCTTTAACTTTGAACCATTATCTGGTCAAAGGACAGTTTCAGGCGGGCAGTTTGACTGGGGCGGTCGCCTCCCAAACGGTAACGGAGGCGTACAAAGGTTTCCTCTGAACGGGTAGAAATCGTATCTAGAGTATAAAGGCAAAAGGAAGCTTGACTGTGAGACCTACAAGTCGAGCAGGGACGAAAGTCGGTCTTAGTGATCTGACGGTACTGAGTGGAAAGGCCGTCACTCAACGGATAAAAGTTACTCTAGGGATAACAGGCTGATCTCCCCCAAGAGTTCACATCGACGGGGAGGTTTGGCACCTCGATGTCGGCTCATCGCATCCTGGGGCGGTAGTACGTCCCAAGGGTTGGGCTGTTCGCCCATGAAAGCGGTACGCGAGCTGGGTTCAGAACGTCGTGAGACAGTTCGGTCCATATCCGGTGTAGGCGTTAGAATATTGAGAGGAGCCTTCTTTAGTACGAGAGGACCGAGAAGGACATACCTCTGGTGTACCAGTTATCGTGCCAACGGTAAACGCTGGGTAGCTATGTATGGAGAGGATAACCGCTGAAAGCATCTAAGTGGGAAGCCCACCTCAAGATGAGTATTCTCATCACGTAAGTGAGTAAGGTCACGGTAAGACTAACCGTTTAATAGGCATTAAGTGTAATTACAGTAATGTATGTGCTGAGATGTCCTAACAGACCGAGGACTTGAATTTTTTAGAATCTTTAAGGTATTATAAATATACCTTAAAGTTTTTTTCTTTGGTGTTTTTAGTGTACTGAGCGGAACCACACTGATCCATCTCGAACTCAGTTGTGAAACGTTATAAATCGACGAAAATACTTGGAGGGGGACTTCCCGGGAAGATAGTTCAATGCCAAAGTTTTATTACTATTCTATACAGACAATAAAAAGCAAAAGTTAAAAAAAATATATTATTTTAAATAAATTCATTTTTTCTTAAAAAATGTAGTATACTATAGAATAGTAACTGATAAATTTATATAAAAATTATGTCTCATACAGTTAAGATATATGATACATGTAATAGGTTGTACACAATGTGTTCGAGCTTGTCCTACTGATGTATTAGAAATGGTTCCATGGGATGGTTGTAAATCTGGTCAAATTGCATCTTCACCACGAGTAGAAGACTGTGTTGGATGTAAAAGATGTGAAACCGCATGTCCTACCCGACTTCCTAAGCGTAAGAGTATATTTAGGAGCAGAAACAACAAGAAGTTTAGGTTTAGCCTATTAAAGTTAAAAAGATAAGATAAAAAATAATAAATATTTTTTTAAATAAATATATTTTCTAGAAAAAATATATTTATTTAACGTTAAATTTTTTTTAATTTATTTTGTTGCAATTTTTCTTATTTTAAACAGCAGCTAATATTTGAAAGATTATTATTCAATTAATAATTGCTTTTATTAATACTTGCTTTTTCGTTCCATCGTTCTAAAACAAGTGTGTTAGATCCATCTTGATTTTGTTGATATTTTATAGGTTGGAATCCAATTTTTTGACTCTCTCCAATAATTACTTCTCCAGCGTATTGCTGAGCAATTTTATCAATAAAACTTTCTATTGGATAATCTTGTTCCCAAAAACTCATATCAACAACCAATTCATATTCTTGACCATTCCAACAAAATTTAATATCATAACCATTAGACTGAGCAATTATTAAGTTAATAGCATAAGATTTCGATAGATAATCATTAGTAACGGTTTTTTGTCTTTTATTTGTAATATCTAATCTATTTAAAGCTTTTTCTAAATAACATAAATTTTGAAAAACGGGTATTTATAGTTGTAAAGTGTGACATAAATTTGAATATTAGTAGGTAAATCTATAGCATATTTTAGTTTTATTAGAAATGTTAAAAACGTCTATCTATTTTATTAAATAGAATTAAAATTTAAAATCAAAATAAATTATTAGGATTAAAATCTAAGAAGTAAGTTTTAATCCTTTTGCTTTATAATTCCAAATATATCAGATTTCTATTATTTTAGCTTTCTTTAACAAATTAAAATTTATTTCAGATTTGTTATTTTTATATATAATATCAATTGTAATATTATATGATAATATAATGTAATTTTTTAATCTATTATAAATCTTTAATAAAGGACGACTACTTATGGATACTCGTTTATTGGTAATTCTTGCACCAGTAGCAGTGGCTGCATCATGGGCTTTATATAATATAGGTCGATTAGCTATTCAACAAATTCAACGTCTATCACGATAATTTCATAAATTATAATATACAAAAAATATAAGCGAAATTTTAAAAATGTTTGATTTTTTCTTGTATTTTTTGTATATTAACTTAACAAAATAGTTATAAAATTTTAATATTATGGCAGTTCCAAAAAAGCGAACATCAAAATCAAAAAAAAATGCTCGAAAAGCTAATTGGAAAAAAAAGGCAGATAAAGAAGCTCAAAAATCTTTGTCGCTAGCAAAATCAGTTTTACAAGGTAAATCAACAACTTTTTTATATAGTATCTATACAGATGAATAAATTTTTAAATCTTACCATAAGATTTGAAAATTTAGTTCAATAATAACAAAATTAAATTATCCAAAAACGCGGATGTGGCGAAATTGGTAGACGCGCTAGATTTAGGTCCTAGTAACATATGTTTTGAGAGTTCGAGTCTCTCCATCCGCAATAGATTTATTATTTCCTATTCTCTCTAAAAATCTTTCATATTTTATTGAATTTCAGAAAAAAAAATGACTCTTCCCTTTTACCTTACAACAATTACGAATTCTAAAAGCTATTGCTTCTGAAAAAAATTTTACAAAAGCGGCCGAAATTTTATTTGTTTCCCAACCTTCATTAAGTAAACAAATTAAAATTTTAGAAAATCGTTTGGGAATTATATTATTAAATAGAGAAAATAATATAATTTCATTAACCGAAGCTGGTAAAGTTTTTCTTCAATATTCAGAACGTATATTAGCTTTATGTGAAGAAAGTTGTCGCGCATTAAATGATCTTAAAAATGGTGATCGGGGGAATTTAACAGTAGGAGCAAGTCAAACAATTGGGACATATTTAATGCCCAGAATCTTAGCTCTCTTTGCTCAAAAGTATCCACAAATAAACCTTAAAGTTCAAGTAGATTCAACTCGAATTATCGCAAAAAATATTGTTGATAGTCATATTGATATTGCAGTTGTTGGAGGAGATGTTCCAGAAGAATTAAAAAAAAATCTAGAAATTAAAAATTTTGTTGAAGATGAATTAATATTAATACTACCGCGATCACATCCATTTGCAAAAAAAAAGAAAATTGATAAAGATGATTTATATCATTTAAATTTTATAACATTAAACTCTAATTCTACCATTCGAAAATTCATTGATAATATATTAATTCAAAATCATATTGAAACAAAACAATTTAATATTATTTTACAATTGAATTCAATTGAGGCCATCAAAACAGCGGTTAGCCTAGGCTTAGGAGCTGCTTTTGTGTCTTCATCCGCTATTGAAAAAGAAATTGAATTGAAAACGCTTGAAATCGTTACAATTGAAAATATTAAAATAACAAGAACATTATCCATTATAACAAATCCTCAATCTTATCGTTCTAAAGCGTTGGAATTTTTTTATAATGAATTATCTACACTAAAAAATATTAGTTATTTATAAACTTTATACAGTTCTAAAGTGTTTGACTAATTTAAAAAATCTTAACTAATATCATTTTAATATTAAAGATAAAATTTTTAGTTTATGAAATATGCAATTGTTGAAATAAGTGGTCGACAGTTCTGGATTGAACAAGGTAAATATTACGATTTAAACCGTATTCCAACAGAACTTGGTAAAGAGATAACTTTAAATCGTGTTTTACTTTTAAATAATAATAACGAAGTTCTTATAGGAAAGCCTTATTTAGAAACGGTTAAAGTTAAAGGAAAAATATTAGAACATTTACGAGGTCAAAAAAAAATTGTTTATAAAATGCGACCAAAAAAGAAAACACGTAAAAAACAAGGTCATCGTCAAGAATTGACACGAGTTCTTATTAAAGATATTACTATTAATTAAATAATTAAAACTTAAGGATTTATAATTTATGGCTCATAAAAAAGGTGCAGGTAGCACAAAGAATGGTCGTGATTCAAATGCAAAACGTTTAGGAGTAAAACGATTTGGCGGTGAATTTGTTAAAGCAGGAAATATTTTAGTTCGTCAAAGAGGGATGAAATTCAAACCTGGTTCAAATGTGGGGTGTGGAAAAGACTTTACATTATTTGCTTTAACTGATGGAACAGTTAAATTTGACTATAAAAATGCAATTCAGAAACGTATAAACGTTATTATATAACAAAAGTTTATAAAAATTTAAAATGTTAAAAAAACTCTTACAGCGTAATCCAATTGCCAAAAAATATAGTAATTTAATTAATCAAATTAATGCTTTAGAAAATGATTTAAAAACATTAAATGATAGTGAATTGAGAACTAAAAGTTTTCAATTAAAAAAACAATATGATCAAGAACAAGATTTAACGTCATTAATTGCTGAATCTTTTGCAATTACACGAGAAGCGAGTATTCGTACTTTAGGATTACGTCATTTCGATGTACAATTAATTGGAGGTTTAGCTTTAAATAGTGGGAAAATTGCCGAAATGCAAACTGGTGAAGGAAAAACTTTAGTGGCAACATTACCTGCTTATTTAAACGCATTAACAAGAAAAGGAGTGCATATTGTTACTGTAAATGAATATTTAGCAAATCGTGATCAAGTTTCAATGGGGCAAATTTATCGATTTTTAGGCTTAGATACTGGTCTTATTCGAGAAGATATGACAGGATATCAACGCAAACAAAATTATAATGCTGATATAACCTATGTGACAAACTCAGAAGTAGCTTTTGATTATCTTCGTGATAATCAAGTTTTAAATATTCAGGATGCAGTCCTTCGACCTTTTAATTATTGTATTATCGATGAAATTGATTCTGTTTTAATTGATGAAGCTAGAATTCCATTAATTATTTCAAATCCTGTATATACACCTATTTATAAATATATTACAGCAGCAGAACTTACTAATTATTTGGAACTTAATGTACATTTTAAAGTCCAGGAAAAAACTAAGAATATTATTTTAACATCTCAAGGAAGTAAACTGATTGAAGAAATTTTGAATATTCAAGATTTATATAATGAAGCAGATCCTTGGATTCCCTATATTCTTAATGCAATTCGAGCCAATACTTTATATTTTCTGAACGTTCATTATATTGTTCAAAATAATGAAGTCATTATTGTTGATGAATTTACTGGTAGAACAATGGGAGATCGTCGATGGGGGGATGGTTTACATCAAGCTATTGAGGCAAAAGAAAAATTGCCAATTTTAGAAAATAGTGAAACATTAGCTCAAGTAACCTATCAAAACTTTTTTTTACTATATCCAAAATTGTCAGGAATGACAGGAACAGCTAAAACATCTGAAATTGAATTTGAAAAGGTTTTTAAATTATCTGTTGAAGTAATACCAACTGCCCAACCAAGTATTAGAAATGACTTACCTGATCTTATCTATAAAGATCAATTATCTAAATGGAATGCCGTTGCTAAAGAATGTAAAGATATCTCATCAACAGGACAACCTATATTAATTGGTACAACAACTGTCGAAAAATCGGAAGTGTTATCTAACTTATTAAATGAATATAAGTTACCTTATGAACTTCTTAATGCAAAGCCAAATAATGTAAGAAGAGAATCGGAAATTGTAGCTCAAGCCGGTAAAAAAAGTAGTATTACAATTGCTACAAACATGGCTGGTCGAGGAACTGATATTATTTTGGGAGGAAATGTTCAATTTAAAATTCGAAAACGACTTTATAATATTTTAGTTTCATATAAAAACCAAAGTAAAAGTAATAATCTAAATATTGTTTTTCCACTCTTAAAAAAAATAGAAGGAAGTTCACAAAAATTTTTAAGTGTTTTATTAACATTAATAAATAATTCTGAATTTTTAAGCTTATCTGATGAAGATATTTTAAGAGTTTTAAACGAGAACGATCAACTTCAAGTTCCAAAGCTAATTTATCAATATTCGATTAAATTTTTATTTAATGAATTAATTATTTTTGAAAAAAAACGTCAAAAATTAGACAATAAAATTGTTAAAAATTTAGGTGGTCTATATATAATTGGTACTGAGCGCAATGACTCTCGTCGAATTGATAATCAATTACGTGGACGTTGTGGTCGTCAAGGAGATCCGGGTACATCAAGATTTTTTGTAAGTTTAGATGATAAATTATTACGTATATATGGAGGTCCAAAAATCCAAAAATTTATGCAAAGTCAATTTTTAGATGATTCTCCTTTAGAAGATAAATTAATAACTAAAAGTTTAGATACAGCGCAAAAACGACTTGAAGAAGATGATTATAATTCTAGAAAAATATTATTGGATTATGATGATGTATTAAATAAACAACGTATTGTTGTATATTATGAACGACGAAAAATTTTAGAAAGCGAATCTGTTCGTGATATAATTATGTCTTATGCAGAGCAAGTTATTTCTGACATTGTACTAGAATTAAGAAAAGATGACATAGTATATAATAAAGAATTTATTGCTATCGCTAAAAATACTTTTGGAAAGTATTTAGATTTAGATCGATTTGAGGATATTCCTGACAAATTTAATATGTTTAGTCAAATTGAATTAGAAACTTATTTATTCGATAAATTTTGGTTTGAATATCAAGAAAAATTAATAAGTTTAGAAATCCAACAACCCGGAATAATTCCATTTCTTGAAAGAACAATTATTTTACTATATATTGATCGTGCTTGGAAAGAGCATTTGAAAAAAATGTCATTATTATTAGATTCTGTTGGATGGCGTGCTTACGGTCAAAGAAATCCTTTGTATGAATATCAAGAAGAAGCTTATCAATTGTTCTTAACTAGAAATTCAGCAACAAGATTTTTAGTAATTTTTGATATGATTCGTTCATCTATATTATAAAAAATTAATTAATTTTATCCTAATTTATTATGACAAAACGCACATTATCAAATAAAACTCGTTATTCGATTTTAAAACTATCGGGGTTCTTATCTCGTATGTCAACAGCTCAAGGTAAAAAAACAATTAAAAGTCGTCGAAGAAAAGGAAGAAAACGATTGGCGATTAATAAATAATTTTAAAATTATTAGGGTTAATCATTACGCTTTACTCTAATAATAAATAATTTTTTATTTAAAGTTAATATAATGATAATTTAACAAATTAATTTTCTAAGTAATTATTTTATGAAATTTAGTGATGAATTAACACTTCTTTTAAAAGCCCGATATCCGATTATTTATATTAATACAATTGAAGAAGATCGCGTTGAATATATTATTAGAAAAAATATAAAGACAACTATAAATAGAAGTATTTATAGTTGGGATTTTGTCGACGGTTATACAAATAATCCAAATAATGAAGGATTTGCAAAACGAAACCCTTTACAAGCTCTTGAACTTATCGAACGTTTGACAGCCGAAACTCCTGCAATCTTTTTATTAAAAGATTTCAATAGATTTTTTACTGATATTTCGGTTTCAAGGAAATTAAAAAATATAAGTAGAATTTTAAAGTTACAACCAAAAACAATAATCATTATTGGATCAGAGATTAATATACCAAAAGAATTACAAGATTTAATAACCGTTTTACAATTTCAGTTACCGTTTGAAACTGAAATTAATCAAGAATTAAAGCGATTAATTAATTCATTGAATATCAAAATTGACCAACAACTTTTCGAGAGCCTAAGTCGCGCTTGTCAAGGTTTATCTTTAGAAAGAATTAGACGTGTTTTATCGAAAATTATTGCTACTCATAAAACAATTAATGAAAATAGTATAACAATCTTATTAAGTGAAAAAAAACAAATAATAAGTCAAACAGAAATTTTAGAATATTGGTCGGTTAATGAAAAAATTACAAATCTAGGTGGTGTTGAGAATTTAAAAGAATGGCTAAAAAAACGAAAAACGTCATTTGGTATTCAAGCTTCAAATTATGGTTTACCAACTCCACGGGGTTTATTACTAGTAGGGATACAAGGAACAGGTAAGTCATTAACAGCTAAGGCAATTGCAAATGAATGGCAATTACCATTACTTAAATTGGATGTTGGAAAACTTTTTGGAGGAATTGTTGGAGAATCTGAATCTAGACTTCGACAAATGATTAATGTTGCAGAGACCTTAGCTCCTTGTATACTATGGATTGATGAAATTGATAAAGCATTTAGTAATAATGATAGTAAGGGAGATAGTGGAACAAGTAATCGAGTACTTGCTACATTTATAAGTTGGCTTTCAGAAAAAACAAAACCCGTTTTTGTTGTAGCAACGGCAAATAATGTTGACTTATTACCATTAGAAATTATTCGAAAAGGGCGATTTGATGAAATTTTCTTTTTAGATTTACCGCAAATAGAAGAACGCGAAGAAATTTTTAAAATCCATATTCAAGAAT